CTTTATTTCTTGTATCTCGTTACTTTTTTGTTTCCATAAAAAATTTCGATCTTGATCTTGCTAAGGATCCCGATATGCATCCTTTAAATATAAACTTTAATGAACAGAATCGAGAAAATAATCTATTTTTTACAATAAAAAATAGATTATCAATCGATTTGATAATAATGCAAGGATTACCAGCAATCCGCCTTGCTATCACTAAATTGATATCCATATAGATATCAATATATCACTTGTGACTTTCTTTGTTACAAAACACTAATTTGAATCTAAAATTGAAATGAGGGAAATGAAATCATAAGAAGGAATGGGTAAGCTACCCACTTGATTTCCATGGGATTGTAGTTCAATTGGTCAGAGCACCGCCCTGTCAAGGCGGAAGCTGCGGGTTCGAGCCCCGTCAGTCCCGGCGGATTCAATAAAAAAAAAAGACATAAACTCCCCTTTTTGTTTCTGGGCAAGGGGATCAAAATGGTTTCGTTTATCTTTTTGTTTTATTTTTTTATTTTTTCATCAAGCAAAAGAAAGGGGTATTTCCATAGTACCAATTGATGGTAGAGAGGCATATGTAAAGTAGTCGAATTCTAATTATTGAGAGCATTCAACACTTGAAGAAAGAGATACTGTACGGGGTTTCCGGTTTTTGTCAATTAATCTCCCATTAACTTGTGTAGGAAAATGAAATAGGATAGCGTATAATACGTTTGCCAAGAATACCTATATATACTTTTCTTTCTATGAAGTCAAGGAAGTGAAAATAGTTCGAATCTAACCAAGGAAAGAGGATATTTAAAAAATAAAGATAAAATTAGTCTTCCCTAATGAATATGCTCTTTTTAAAGATTAGAGTCGATGTCGAAGAAAAACTCGTAAGAAAATTTAAATAGTTCATTTTTTGGAATATTTTCGTTTTTTTACTGGAACTCGTCTTTATCACATTCCCTTTGTTTTCCAAAAAGATCATAGACCCTTACAAAATTTTTTAAAGTTCAAATTGAACTTCGTACTTGTTTTCTATATTTGATTTCTATTGTTTATTTAAGTTTCTTTAGAAACTCTTTTTGTAAACAATCGAAGTAGAAAAGGTTTTTTATGATATTTCATCAGATGATTGTACAAGGAAAGTAAAGTACTAGGTTGTAGAAAAGAAAGCGAGGAAAAAGAATCATAAATAAATATTTTTTGATTGGATCGGGAATCTCATTATGTATTCGGTGTGGATAAAAGATCTTCCTATGTTATACTATTAAATTCTTGACGATGAATCGATTTTATAGCTCCGATATTGTTATTCATGATATTTCTTTCATTCGATATCATCGAAATCTAATTCATCTGAGTGAGTTTACAAGCGAAAGATTTCTCATCTCTATGGGATTAAATCCCGAGATATTCCAAAGAAAAAAATAATAACTAATAAACGATTAAATTATGGAAGTCAATATTCTTGCATTTATTGCTACTGCACTCTTCATTCTCATTCCTACTGCTTTTTTGCTTATAATTTACGTAAAAACGGTTAGTCAAAATAATTAATTTGAATAGAATTTGACTATCGATGAAAAAAAAGGATTTCAATTTCTCGTCTTAAATGAAAGGAATGCATTAGACTCAGTAGTACCCTAAGGGGCCCGCCAGTATGGTAGAAAGAGATCTCTTTCTACCATACCGGCCATTATGGTTATTGTAATGTATAAAGATACAAGTGAAATATCTTAATATAAAGGAATCCACCCCATATCTCTCTTTTTCTTTATAAATGTAAATATAAATTAAATAGAATATGAAATGTATGTACATACTTTCTCAATTTCATTTGTTTGTTTGATCCATTTAATACGGATAATCCGAATTCGATGGAAACTTCTTGAGATTTCGAAAAGGGGTTACCCCATGAATGGTTAACGGTGTAAACCCTGATATAAAAATATAAAATGAGTCAATAAAACAAAACATAAATCCAATTTCTAAAAAAAAAATCTTAAAAAAATTGCCGGCCGGTCTAGAAAACTAAAACAATTGATACAGGTTGATAGAGTTTGATTATTATCGCAATTAGGAGTACTTCTAGAGTCCACTTCTTCCCCACACTACGAGAGAGAGGGAAAATGTAAAAACTACCATTAAACCAGCCCACGCGAGACTTACTATATCCATGTTAATTCTGTCCCCTATTTCTATGAATATGAAGAAACTTTTCCATTATTGTTCACTAATAATAGTGAAATCACTGGTGCAGAGTCAAAAAAGGGAGAGGTATTTGGTCACCATTGATGAACTACTCCAAAAAATCCACTTATCTTATAATGCGTTATTCTTAATTATAGAATTTATAGTACAATCGACAAGATGTAAACACAAGTAAACAGACACTTTTCGAAGTATCCAAGGAATCTGACTCACATGTAGAAAGAATAATAGTTTTTCTTTCTTTTATCGTTTTTTATTTTTGAAAGTAAAACGAAAGGCAATTCTTCATCTAATCTAATATTGATTGAATGCCTGAGCATTCCGAGATTTTCATGAGTCTGTATCCAAAGTATCTTAGGTCCTTTCCAAAACTATTAATTTAATTCCCTCTCTGGCTATCCAATCTAACGGATTTCCCTCCACTCCTTTAAGTTTTCTTCGAATTTGATAGGCAAAACTTTAGGTTAGAGAATAGAACCTCGAGAGCCAGGGGCTTAGAAGCACGAAAAGAAAGTATCAAGAGTCTTTTCCTACGTTTGTTATAGTTTTATAACAGGAGATTTCAAGTCTGTTGTTGAGGCGGCACCCGGATTTGAACTGGGGAAAAAGGATTTGCAGTCCCCCGCCTTACCACTCGGCCATGCCGCCAAAACGATAGAAACTAGATTCAAATTTTATCTTTTTTTTTTTTTTTTTTCAACTCCGAAAAAAAATAGAGATTTTCAGTCACAAAATATAGAATCTAGTACAAATCAGAACCATTAACTATATGACTATAAATTCATGACCTTTTTTGAATTCAAATCTACATTTTTTTATTTCTAATAATATAAGAAAATCCTTAGCAATAGATTTATAACTAATCTATATTGAATTTTTTCAATTAAAAAGAAATCTTCTTCAATTTCAATTATAACAGTAATGATGAGTATATGTAAACCCCAGAATCAGAAATGGGGTATTAGGGATGCTTTTGAGGAGTAATTCTCAATCAACTTTTGTATTTTAATTTTTCATTGAATACATCGAAGAGAAAATTGAATTTTTGGTAGAGCACAGCATGTGCTGTCCCAAATAGAACTGTACCACAATAAAAGAAGAAAAAGAGACATATATATATATCTGTGCATTCTTTTTTATTTTAATAAAAAGAAAAATTAATAAATAAAAAAACACACGTTTTCTTACCTACTTCAATTCAATGATATTCTAAATATTCTATTCAATATAGGGCAAAATCCATCTTTTTTCTGCAAATATTTTTTTGAGCAATGAAATACAAATACATTAAAAAGTAAAGTGGTTAAAAAAAAAGTTTTCTATTTATTATATGTTTATCTGCTCGAACAGATCCAATCATGAATACAGTTTTTTATGGTATGCAATCGAATTGGAATATGTAATATCATAGGTGAAAATGAAATTACTTTTTTTTTCTCGTCTTTACAAAACTCCATAAGTTCCAGTGGTATTTCTCAATTCTGTTCCATTTGGATCTCTTTTTTATAAAAAAAATTCCAATTGAATCTAGTCTCCGTTCATACGTATTTCATACATTCCCTATATCTTGGAGTTGGATAAAATTTCATGTGATTCAGTAAACAGAATAGAAATTCCATTATTGCTAGATCGAATTCTATGGATATGATTCGGTGAAGAATGAGAAATGGGATGGGATTTTTTCAATAAACGGATAAATGGGAAATTCAAAAAAGATGCTCGGGGATGGAAAAGAGGGAACATCTACAATACCCGGATTTAATCAGATACAATTTGAAGGGTTTTATCGGTTTATTGATCAGGGTTTAATAGAAGAACTTTCTAAATTTCCAAAAATTGAAGATATAGATCACGAAATTGAATTTCAATTATTTGTGGAAACATATCAATTGGTAGAACCTCTAATAAAAGAACGGGATGCTGTCTATGAATCACTTACATATTCTTCTGAATTATATGTATCCGCGGGATTAATTTGGAAAACCTGTAGGAATATGCAAGAACAAAGAATTTTTATTGGAAACATTCCTTTAATGAATTCCCTTGGAACTTCTATAGTAAACGGAATATACAGAATTGTGATCAATCAAATATTACAAAGTCCTGGTATCTATTACCAGTCAGAATTGGATCATAACGGGATTTCGGTCTATACCGGCACCATAATATCAGATTGGGGGGGCAGGCTAGAATTAGAGATTGATAAAAAAGCAAGAATATGGGCTCGTGTGAGTAGGAAACAGAAAATATCTATTCTAGTTCTATCATCAGCTATGGGTTCGAATCTAAGAGAAATTCTCGAGAATGTTTGCTACCCTGAAATTTTATTATCTTTCTTGACCGATAAGGAGAAAAAAAAAATTGGGTCAAAAGAAAATGCTATTTTGGAGTTTTATCAACAATTTTCTTGTGTAGGTGGGGATCCAATATTTTCTGAATCCTTATGTAAGGAATTACAAAAAAAATTCTTTCACCAAAGGTGTGAATTGGGAAGGATTGGTCGCCGAAATATTAACTGGAGACTGAATCTTAATATACCTCAGAACAATATATTTTTGTTACCACGAGATATATTAGCAGCTGCCGATCATTTGATTGGGATGAAATTTGGAATGGGTACACTTGATGATATGAATCATTTGAAAAATAAACGTATTCGCTCTGTAGCGGATCTTTTACAAGACCAGCTCGGGTTGGCTCTGGCTCGTTTAGAAAATGTAGTTAAGGGAACTATAGGCGGAGCAATTAGGCATAAATTGATACCTACTCCTCAGAATTTGGTCACTTCAACTCCGTTAACAACTACT